CTTTATTAAATAGTAAATTAAGTATTAAATTAAATAGTTGTTAGTCTAGTACTGTATCCCTTCTTATCTTATCCTTCCTTTGCACCTGACTCAAAAAAAAGAGTGCTTTGGAGGCAAAAATCGAACTTGCCGAGGGGGTTCCATAAACCGGGAATTCGCCGAGACAAACAAGAGACAAACTGCTTTTAAAGGGGATAGACTATGCTTTTCTTTTATTTTTATTTATTTTTTCTTTTCTGCTTGCTGAATATATCTTAAATCTATATAGAATAAATTAGTATATTGAAATAGCAGTCTAATTCAACTTTACAAATAGAATAGTCCATTTATATGGACCGCTAAGTGCGGAGACGGGAATCGAACCCGTGACCTCAAGGTTATGAGCCTCGTGAGCTACCAAACTGCTCTACTCCGCTCTGTAGGGCTGAAGGTGGATGAAAAAGGTTGAATACAAGTCTCTACCATGTCTAGACAAATAGAATAGTCTTTTTATACGGAATTTATACAGAATGGAGCGGGTAGCGGGAATCGAACCCGCATCGTTAGCTTGGAAGGCTAGGGGTTATAGTCGACGTTGGTTGATTATTTTTAACGTCTCTAATTCAAAACCGAACATGAAATTTGGATTTCATTCGGCTCCTTTATGGATATTCTCACCACTTAACATCTAAGTCAGCTTTTCTGTCTGAATGGAACCAAAGCTCTCCGCTTTCTAGATGATCCCTATAGAATAGGAGATAGAAATTCTCCTAAATATCTATCTAATCTACTTACTTCGTTCCCTAATTTCATTCAAGAGATCTTGAGGAAAAGAGTTGGGTTTCCACCGAGCTGAAACAATATACTGATGGTTCTAGTAAACCAAAACTATCATTTTTAGCTATTGGTCTTCCATTTCCTTTTTAAACAAAAGGGGGTTTAGTTACGATTGGAAATAAACCTTTTTTTATCTTCATCCATAGATCCTTTACTCATATTTATTCAATTGGAATACTTAATCCAATGCAAAATTATGCTTCGCGACTCTGTATTCATAATCGAATTTTTTTTTATTTTGCATGCAAATTCAATTAGTCTTTGGATACCAATCGCGAGAATGTGTATTCTTCCTCAATATGCTATTGAGAGGAAAAGGATTAAACCCTTTATAAGAACTAAAGTTTTTATCGGAATATGAATAGAAAAAACTTAAGGATGCCTTAAGTATATCATTTCAAATTCAGTTATTAATAGAACGAATCACACTTTTACCACTAAACTATACCCGCTACATGTAGATTATGATACCAACGCTACCCTTTGTCAAGGGTAGCCATTCGAGAAGGAGGCGAATTCCACCTTATCGAATCAAACGGAGAAAGTTCATGAGAGCGAGCAGTTGGTACTTTAATTGCGGGCCTTTACTTTAGGATTTAGATAGCCCCTCTCTAGTCTGTAAAATACATCTCTTTTTACCATGCTAATAGCTTATGAACCAAATGTATGCATTTCGATTAGGATCGTATTCTAAGGACGAGTTTGATTATTCCTACAATATACACTAAGAGATATAGGTAAGCAATACAGTTCCCATAAATCTCTTTCTTCCTTTTCTTTTTTGTTCAGAATTGAACAAAGAATCTGGGTATCTGTTCCCTTCCTTTTCACCTTAGGATCGAGAATCCAGAATCTTCCTTTTTCGTAGTGTTCGGAAATGGAAAACCTTGAACCTGCAGGAGTTAGGTATGTAGGATATGGTTTTTATTTTTTGTTGGGGAGGCAGTAGAATAATTTTTCTACTCTGCAGTAGAAATTCGTTAGAATAAAATTATTGAGAAAACTCTAACATAGTTTGTTCAAAATGCACCAGAATCCTTGGAGAATATTCAAGTACTCCATTTCCAAGGGGTACCTGTTCAAAATGGCTTCAACAAATCCGTCCAAAACTTTTTAAGAAAAATTGAAAAGTTTTGAACTCTAAGGTTTTTCCAAAGAATGCCTGTTAAAAATTGTTTCAATCCCGCACCAAAACAGATAAGAAGTATTTCACTGAAAATTAATACCCAACCATATGGGTATATGAAGAGCGCAAATTCCTTTATACCCCACCCAATTAGAATTAGTGGAAATAAAACATAAATGGAGAAAGTTCTCATTATAAGATCCGCCAATAGGAGAAAAAAGTCCCTAATTCTGCAGAACATTCTGAGCACGTGAAAAGTGAATAGCGTAAAGATAAAAAAACAAAGTCTACCGTTTTTTTAATAGCATTTCTTATTGCCCCTTTGGCCTTTTTCTTTTTGGCCCATTATTGTATCCGATTTCACAATTGTTCTCCTCCTCAATTCCGGTTTTTGGTTTGGGGAGTCGTCCGAGATCGTGTTTACAGAATCTCCATATAATAAACTTCTATATCTCGATATGTAGCTAATTTTTTAATAAAATTGAATAAAAAGCCCTTTTAACTCAGTGGTAGAGTAATGCCATGGTAAGGCATAAGTCATCGGTTCAAATCCGATAAAGGGCTTTTCGTTTAGTACTAGAGTAATGCCATGGTAAGAGGGAAGTTCGAATCCGATAAACTACTTTTCTACTAAATTCATTCATTTTTTTCTTTTTTAAAGTAGGAAAGACTCTTTCCTTTGATCTAGTTATACTCTTCCAGTATATTGACAATTCTAAAAAACTGCTCATACTATCATTATAATATAATGACGAGTGGTTGTATATGGCTCTATCGTCTATTGGATGCCCCTATCGTCTAGTGGTTCAGGACATCTCTCTTTCAAGGAGGCAGCGGGGATTCGACTTCCCCTGGGGGTAGGGAGTATTATAAAAAGAGGTTAGTCATGGATTATAAAAAACCCTAGAATAAAATCTTCCTGGGTCGATGCCCGAGCGGTTAATGGGGACGGACTGTAAATTCGTTGACGATATGTCTACGCTGGTTCAAATCCAGCTCGGCCCAATAATCTAGGGCTTCGTGAATATGAACTAAATCCGTTTTTTTTCTTCCATAAAAAACGATCTAATCGATAGAAATAAAGAAGAATATGATTCGTCTATTTTTTAGAGTACGACAGACGAATCGAATCTTCTTAATGGTTCTATTTAAGAATAGATATGCCATACACCCCGCAGGGATTGTAGTTCAATTGGTCAGAGCACCGCCCTGTCAAGGCGGAAGCTGCGGGTTCGAGCCCCGTCAGTCCCGAACTAGAGTTCAATGAATGGGCAAATTAATCTTTCCTTTTTTTCATCAAAAATTTCCCTGAAAAGGGGGGGGGGTAGGAGGCGAGATCAAATATCTATAGGGGCGTCCTTACTTTACTTTTTTTATTTCGCATTTCTCAGTAAAAAGAGAGCAGTATAGGAATTTTTTTTTTCACTACTTCCGGTTGATAAGGAAAGACATACATATCATACGTGAATTAGTATAATTAGATTACCGGGATTTTATCATAATTCATACATAAATCGTATTCGTTTATTATTCGAGAATGCATTTAATATAATTAGTTCCTTTTTGGGGGGTAAACCGCACCCCTTTCCTAAATTAAAATATTGGATCTTTTTTACTTAAGATCCTCTTTTCTCAACCTCATTTCTACTTCTACTGTTTATTTGGATGTCTATGTGACCCCTAGAAAGTCGGTCATATAATACATACATAATTGTATGTATAACTATAAGAAAAAGGAAGGGAAATTAGCTCTTATAAGATAAGAAAGATTCTGGGTTATACATATAGAAAAGCAAAAGTGGAAAAGGATGAAAAATAGAGGGGGTTCCGAATCCAATCAAAAAACCTATTTTGGTCTTAGTATGGATAAGGGTTTTTCCTATGTTATATTATTCCACTATCAACCGTGAATTGATTTGATAGATCCGATATTCATAATATTGAATTGATTCAGTATTATCAGAATGCAAGTCCTCCCCTTGAATTTACAGGATATCCCTTTTTCCTCTCCATGGGATTACATCCCGAGTTATTGTGAAAAAAAGAATAGAGAAGTTATGGAAGTCAATATTCTCGCATTTATTGCTACTACATTGTTCATTCTAGTTCCTACTGGGTTTTTACTTATTCTTTATGTAAAAACGGCCAGCCAAAATGATTAATTGGAATTCCAATTAATCATTGAAAAAATGAAAAAGGGATTAAAATAAAAAAGTCTTAAATGAAAGGATCCGGTTGGAATCATAAAGTGTGGTAGAAAAAACTACATATAGTTTTTTCTACCACACTTTGGATTCCTTCTATTATATTATCTTAAATCTACATAGAATAAATTAGTATATTGAAATAGCAGTCTAATTCAACTTTTTTTTCACTGCATCCACTTAATTGAAATTCAGTAAAAATCAAAAAAATCGAAGACAATTATTCGTTGAAAAAATCCATGGAGGGGGAGAAAAATAATACGAGAATAGACTATAATAAAAGAAAAAAAGTAAAAGGAAAAACCTGCGAATCTTTCATGCTTAAAAATGCCTCGAGATGCTTCACGCGGGGTCCTTCAAAACAAAAAAAAGAACATAAAATTTATCCTAAGAATAAGAAAAGAGTCTAAATGGAAAATGTTCGATATGTTATGAATAGCTTCGTGTAAGAAAGTCTAATTTTCTTATGTATAGTTATGTATAGAACTTTATTTTGACTCGTTACTTCTAGTAGAAATTCTGAATTACTATATTGGCAAAATGATTAATGCAAAACAATCAATTAAAGAAAAGAGTGGAGACTACAATTCGACTACTCAATTAGTAGTATCCCTAGAGTCCACTTCTCCCCCATACTACTAGCGAAAGAGAAAACGTAAAGACTACCATTAAACCAGCCCAAGCGAGACTTACTATATCCATGTAAATTATGTCTCCTCTTTCTATAAAGGAATTATTCTACTATTGATCAATAATCATAGTGGAATCAAGGGTACAGAGTCAAAAGGCCATTCTGCCTTAAGACTATGGAAGAATCGGTTAAAGCAATTTACTCCTAACAAATTCTTATATGATTTTTAGTAGAATTGGAGAGTATTAAGTATAAATACGATACATAGCTCTTTCTCTAAAAAGAGTATAGGGGGTGTTCTGAGTAGAAGACGCGGCAATAGAGAGATTTTTTCTTCCTTTTGTTACCACCCCTTTATAAGCAAAGGACGGCGGAATATATCATAAAATTAGGATAGCTAAATATTTATTGAATACCTACCTTACCCCTGTTTAGTTTTTTGACCTAAACCCTACTGCCCCGCTTTCTATCTTTCTATGAAAGAGTGAGAAAACCTTATCCACAACTCCGAAATTGATTTTTGATCAGCCTATTCAATCTGATTCTCGACAGAATGAGTAGCCTTTACTTTAGTGTATGTAGGTAGCATAAGATGTACGAAGTGTATGTAGTAAGATGTAGGATAAAAAAATGTCTGATAATTAAGAAGTGTTGATATTTCTTCGCGAACTCCCTCCTTTAATCTTAGATTGAAAAAATAATGTCCCTTAGGGCCCTTTGGATACAAGGATTTCTGGCATCTTAGCCTCGTAGTTTTAAATTCCCGAATCGAATAAATTCAAATTAAAAAAAGAAGAAGGAAACGCTACCTTATCCCTATTGGTGGCCCCTTTGGGCCACTGCTGCCAAAACAAACCCGAGTTTGAGGATAGAACTATGGTATGAATTCTCAAAATCTAGTATCGCCAGACCTAGTTACTCCCCTGCCCCAACTTATGGGTAGGGGCACGAATTTGTCGAGTTTGATCAGGACTATAATCCTAAGTATTTTCTTGATCAGGCGGCACCCAGATTTGAACTGGGGATAAAGGATTTGCAGTCCCCTGCCTTACCGCTTGGCCATGCCGCCAAAAAATCCGATCTAAAATCGAGAAAAGAACAAGTATTCATTCACATTTTCTTACTATACTAAAAAGCCCTTTATTTTATTTTGAATAAAATTCTACTTACTTTTTCTTTTTTTTTTCAATATTTTTCAAAAAATCGATTTCTGCTTTTTTGGTTTCTGTTTCGCTTATTCTCCTCGACGGATTCTATCTTAAAAGACACATTGCTAACACCGGAAAACTTCCCTTTTCTTTCTATTCTATCGAGATAACAAAGGAGAAAAAGTGAATTTCCAGTCACAGGCTGTAAAATTCAGAACAAATTGGAACCATTAACTAGAATTTTCTTTTTATTTTTTGAATTGCAGTAGTCAATGGCTGATATTCTCTTCCCCATTCCTTTTAATGGCATAATAAAATAGAATAAATGTTTTCCTAATCTGTATATAGGTAAACTTCAGATCCGAACAGGATTATTATATATGGATCCCCCTTATGTACATATTCCTAGGGGGAATCGTGCTTTAATTTTTCATTGCATTAAATATCTTAAATAAAAAAAAGAGGAAATTGGCTCTGATATAGATTATGGCCCGGCCTTTTTGGGCCATCCAAGTGAAATTACGATAAAAGAAAGGATATGTGGATAGGTGGATAACTAGATTGGTAAGTACTTCAAAAATAAAGTAAGTAGTTTCTTTTAGGAATTTTAGGATTTTACAACGAAATCCTCCAGCAATTCTACTACTACGATACGAAACAAAAAAGAACCTTCAAATTCTTTTTGAAAATTAAACTAAGTGTGCTATTCTAAATCGAACTAAAGTCAAACTTTCTAGTGCTTATAAATTATTATGATTTTTCCCTTTCTATGAAAGGGGATAAAACGAGAAATCTTTCCTATCCAATCTGATTAGAATATTGTAAAGTAAAGTTTAAGTGGAAGAATTTTTTTCTAGGACTGTTTTATCAATTCATTTTTATTCCATTTGTACTCCTGCCAAATTCGAACTTTCGCTAAAATTGTCTCGATTCATATGTATGAAATACATATATGAAATATGTATGTGGAGTTCCCTAGAATTTCATGTGATTCAGTAAACGGAATATAGATTCCATGATTGCTAGATTGATCCGTAGAGATTGATGAAGAGTGAGCTGATAATGGAATTTTTCTTCGATAAATAGGAAACTTAAGATTAAGATGCTCCGGAATGGAAATGAGGGAATGTCCACAATACCTGGATTTAGTCAGGTACAATTCGAGGGATTTTGTAGGTTCATTAATCAAGGCTTGGCAGAAGAACTTGAGAAGTTTCCAACAATTAAAGATCCAGATCACGAAATTGCATTTCAATTATTTGCGAAAGGGTATCAATTGCTAGAGCCCGCGATAAAAGAAAGGGATGCTGTGTATGAATCACTCACCTATTCTTCTGAATTCTATGTACCCGCGCGATTAATTTTTGGTTTCGATGTGCAAAAGCAAACCATTTCTATTGGAAACATTCCTATAATGAATTCCTTAGGAACCTTTATAATAAATGGAATATACCGAATTGTGATCAATCAAATATTGCTAAGTCCTGGTATTTACTACCGCTCGGAATTAGACCACAAGGGAATTTCTATATACACTGGGACTATAATATCAGATTGGGGAGGAAGATCGGAATTAGCAATTGATAAAAAAGAAAGGATATGGGCTCGCGTGAGTAGAAAACAAAAGATATCTATTTTAGTTCTATTATCAGCTATGGGTTTGAATCTAAGAGAAATTTTAGATAATGTTTCCTACCCCGAAATTTTTTTGTCTTTCCTGAATGCTAAGGAGAAGAGGATTGAGTCAAAAGAAAAAGCTATTTTGGAGTTTTATCAACAATTTGCTTGTGTAGGTGGGGACCTGGTATTTTCGGGGTCCTTATGTGAGGAATTACAAAAGAAATTTTTTCAACAAAAATGTGAATTAGGAAGAGTTGGTCGACGAAATATGAATCGTAGACTGAATCTTGATATACCTCAGAACAATACATTCTTGTTACCACGAGATGTATTGACTGCTACGGATCATTTGATTGGAATGAAATTTGAAACGGGTATACTTGACGATGACGATATGAATCACTTGAAAAATAAACGTATTCGTTCGGTTGCGGATCTATTACAAGATCAATTCGGACTGGCTCTTGGCCGTTTACAACATGCGGTTCAAAAAACTATTCGTAGAGTATTCATACGTCAATCGAAACCGACTCCACAAACTTTGGTAACTCCAACTTCAACTTCGATTTTATTAATAACAACTTATGAGACCTTTTTTGGGACATACCCCTTATGTCAAGTTTTTGATCAAACCAATCCATTGACACAAACCGTTCATGGGCGAAAAGTGAGTTGTTTGGGTCCTGGGGGATTAACGGGGAGAACTGCGAGTTTTCGGAGCCGAGATATTCATCCGAGCCATTATGGGCGTATTTGTCCAATTGACACGTCCGAAGGAATCAATGTTGGACTTACTGGATCCTTAGCAATTCATGCCAGAATTGATCACTGGTGGGGATCTATAGAGAGTCCGTTTTATGAAATATCGGAGAAAGCAAAAGAAAAAAAAGAGAGACAGGTGGTTTATTTATCACCAAATAGAGATGAATATTATATGATAGCAGCAGGAAATTCTTTATCCTTGAATCAGGGTATTCAGGAAGACCAGGTTGTTCCGGCTAGATACCGTCAAGAATTCCTGACTATTGCATGGGAACAGATTCATGTTAGAAGTATTTTTCCTTTCCAATATTTTTCTATTGGAGGTTCTCTTATTCCTTTTATTGAGCATAATGATGCAAATCGGGCTTTAATGAGTTCTAATATGCAGCGCCAAGCAGTTCCACTTTCTCGGTCCGAGAAGTGCATTGTTGGAACCGGATTGGAACCCCAAACAGCTCTAGATTCTAGGGTTTCCGTTATAGCCGAACGCGAGGGAAAGATCATTTCTAGTGAAAGTCACAAGATACTTTTATCAAGTAGTGGGAAGATTATAAGTATTCCTTTAGTTGCCCATCAGCGTTCTAACAAAAATACTTGTATGCACCAAAAACCTCAGGTTACGCGTGGTAAATCCATTAAAAAAGGACAAATTTTAGCGGAGGGAGCAGCTACAGTTAGCGGGGAACTTGCTTTAGGAAAAAACATTTTAGTAGCTTATATGCCGTGGGAGGGTTACAATTTTGAAGACGCAGTACTAATTAGCGAACGTTTGGTATGTGAAGATATTTATACCTCTTTTCACATCCGAAAATATGAAATTCAGACGGATACAACAAGCCAAGGTTCTGCTGAAAAAATCACTAAAGAAATACCACATCTAGAAGAACATTTACTCCGCAATTTGGACAGAAATGGAGTTGTGAGGTTGGGATCCTGGGTAGAAACTGGCGATATTTTAGTAGGTAAATTAACGCCTCAGATAGCGAGTGAATCGTCGTATATCGCGGAAGCTGGGTTATTACGGGCCATTTTTGGTCTTGAGGTATCCACTTCAAAAGAAACTTCTCTCAAACTACCTATAGGTGGAAGAGGGCGCGTTATCGATGTGAAATGGATCCAGAGGGATCCCCTCGACATAATGATTCGTGTATATATTTTACAGAAACGTGAAATTAAAGTTGGGGATAAAGTAGCTGGAAGACACGGGAATAAGGGGATCATTTCCAAAATTTTGCCTAGGCAAGATATGCCCTATTTGCAAGATGGAACGCCTGTTGATATGGTCTTCAATCCCTTAGGAGTACCCTCACGAATGAATGTGGGACAAATATTTGAGAGCTCGCTCGGATTAGCAGGGGATCTGCTAAAGAAACATTATAGAATAGCACCCTTTGATGAGAGATATGAGCAAGAAGCTTCAAGAAAACTTGTGTTTTCGGAATTATATGAAGCCAGTAAACAAACAAAAAATCCATGGGTATTTGAACCCGAGTACCCGGGAAAAAGCAGAATATTTGATGGAAGAACAGGAGATCCCTTCGAACAACCTGTTCTAATAGGGAAGTCCTATATCTTAAAATTAATTCATCAAGTTGATGAGAAAATCCATGGACGTTCTACTGGGCCGTACTCGCTTGTTACCCAACAACCCGTTCGAGGAAGAGCCAAGCAAGGGGGACAACGAGTAGGAGAAATGGAAGTTTGGGCTTTAGAAGGATTCGGTGTTGCTCATATTTTACAAGAAATACTTACTTATAAATCTGATCATCTTATAGCTCGCCAAGAAATACTTAATGCTACGATCTGGGGAAAAAGAGTGCCTAATCACGAGGATCCTCCAGAATCTTTTCGAGTGCTCGTTCGAGAACTACGATCTTTGGCTCTAGAACTGAACCATTTCCTTGTATCTGAGAAGAACTTTCAGGTAAATAGGGAGGATGTTTGATCGGCATAAATAAAATTTTTTTCTTATTTCTATTTTATGATTGACCAATATAAACATAAACAACTTCAAATTGGACTCGTTTCCCCTCAACAAATAAAGGCTTGGGCTAACAAAATCTTACCTAATGGGGAAGTCGTTGGCGAAGTCACAAGACCCTCCACTTTTCATTATAAAACCGATAAACCAGAAAAAGATGGATTGTTTTGCGAAAGAATCTTTGGACCCATAAAAAGCGGAATTTGTGCTTGTGGAAATTCTCGAGCGAACGTAGCTGAAAAAGAAGACGAAAGATTTTGCCAAAAATGCGGGGTAGAATTTGTTGATTCTCGGATACGAAGATATCAAATGGGATACATCAAACTGGCATGTCCAGTGACTCATGTATGGTATTTGAAAGGTCTTCCTAGTTATATCGCGAATCTTTTAGATAAACCGCTTAAGAAATTGGAGGGCTTAGTATACAGCAATTTCTCTTTTGCTAGGCCCAGCGCTAAAAAACCTACTTTCTTACGATTACGAGGTTTATTCGAAGATGAAATTTCATCCTGTAACTATAGCATTTCCCCCTTTTTTTCTACCCCAGGCTTTGCAACATTTCGAAATCGGGAAATTGCGACAGGAGCAGGTGCTATTAGAGAACAATTGGCGGATTTGGATTTGCGAATCATTATAGAGAATTCGTTGGTTGAATGGAAGGAATTAGAAGACGAGGGGTATAGTGGGGATGAATGGGAAGATAGAAAAAGAGGGATAAGAAAAGTTTTTTTGATTAGACGCATGCAATTGGCGAAACATTTTATTCAAACAAATGTAGAACCAGAATGGATGGTTTTGTGCTTATTACCGGTTCTTCCTCCCGAATTGAGACCCATTGTTTATAGGTCTGGGGATAAAGTAGTGACTTCGGATATTAATGAACTTTATAAGAGAGTTATCCGTCGGAATAACAACCTTGCCTATCTATTAAAAAGAAGTGAATTAGCGCCAGGAGATTTAGTAATGTGCCAGGAAAAATTGGTACAAGAAGCTGTGGATACACTTCTTGATAGCGGGTCCCGCGGGCAACTGACGCGGAATGGTCACAATAAAGTATACAAGTCACTTTCAGATGTAATTGAGGGTAAAGAGGGAAGGTTTCGCGAGACTCTGCTTGGGAAACGGGTCGATTACTCGGGTCGTTCTGTCATTGTTGTGGGTCCTTCGCTTTCATTACATCAATGTGGATTACCTCTAGAGATAGCAATAAAGCTTTTTCAGCTATTTGTAATTCGCGATTTAATCACGAAACGTGCTACTTCTAATGTCAGGATTGCTAAAAGGAAAATTTGGGAAAAGGAACCCATTGTATGGGAAATACTTCAAGAAGTTATGCGGGGGCATCCTGTACTGTTGAACAGAGCACCTACCCTGCATAGATTAGGCATACAGGCCTTCCAACCCAGTTTAGTGGAGGGGCGTACTATTTGTTTACATCCATTAGTGTGTAAGGGTTTCAATGCGGACTTTGATGGGGATCAAATGGCTGTTCATCTACCTTTATCCTTGGAAGCTCAGGCGGAAGCCCGTTTACTTATGTTTTCTCATATGAATCTCCTGTCTCCCGCTATTGGAGATCCTATTTGCGTGCCAACCCAAGACATGCTTATCGGACTTTATGTATTAACGATTGGAAGCCCTCGCGGTATTTGTGCAAACAGATATAATAGTTGCGGAAACTCTCCAAATAAAAAAGGAAATTACAATAAGAATAATTATTATAAGTATACGAAGAATAAAGAACCCCATTTTTCTAGTTCCTATGATGCGCTGGGAGCTTATAGACAGAAACGAATTGGTTTAAACAGTCCCTTGTGGCTTCGATGGAAACTAGATCAACGCGTCATTGGGTCAACAGAAGTTCCGATTGAAGTTCAATATGAATCTTTTGGGACTTATCATGAGATTTATGCCCACTATCTAATAGTGGGAAATAGAAAAAAAGAAACCTGTTCTATATACATTCGAACTACTCTTGGTCATATTTCTTTTTATAGAGAAATAGAGGAAGCCATACACGGATTTAGTCGAGCCTATTCATACACTATCTAAACAAGGAAGTTAGATTCGGTGATGCCCTTTTCGGGGGGCATTCCGATTTCGCTAGTACTATCTTTTTTGCCGCCCAAATCCATGAGGAAAAGGGGTAAATTAAGTTTTCGAATCACTGACTCAGGCCCATTGTCGAATCCTACTCAGCAATTGTCGAATCCTACTCAGCCAAAAAAGGGGGGTACTTATGTATGGCGGAACAGGCCAACCAGGTCTTTCATAATAAAGAGATAGACGGAACTGCTATGAAACGACTTATTAGCAGATTAATAGATCATTTCGGAATGGGATATACATCCCATATACTGGATCAAATAAAGACTCTGGGCTTCCATCAAGCCACTACTACATCAATTTCTTTAGGAATTGAAGATCTTTTAACAATACCCTCTAAAGGGTGGTTAGTCCAAGACGCGGAACAGCAGAGTTTTCTTTTGGAGAAACACTATTATTATGGGGCTGTACACGCGGTAGAAAAATTACGCCAATCTGTTGAGATATGGTATGCTACAAGTGAATATTTGAAACAAGAAATGAATTTGAATTTTCGGATAACGGATCCTTCTAATCCAGTCTATCTAATGTCTTTTTCAGGAGCCAGAGGAAATGCATCCCAGGTACACCAATTAGTAGGTATGAGAGGGTTAATGGCGGATCCTCAAGGACAAATGATTGATTTACCTATTCAAAGCAATTTACGCGAGGGACTTTCTTTGACAGAATATATAATTTCCTGCTACGGAGCCCGCAAAGGAGTTGTAGATACTGCTGTACGAACAGCGGATGCTGGATATCTTACACGTAGACTTGTTGAAGTAGTTCAACATATTATTGTGCGTAGAAGAGATTGTGGTACTATACGAGGTATTTCTGTGAGTCCTCAAAAGGGGATGACAGAAAAACTTTTTGTCCAAACACTAATTGGTCGTGTATTAGCAGACGATATATATATCGGTTTACGATGCATTGCTGCTCGAAATCAAGATATTGGAATTGGATTAGTCAATCGATTCATAACAGCCTTTCGAGCACAACCGTTTCGAGCACAACCAATATATATAAGAACTCCTTTTACTTGCCGGAGCACATCTTGGATCTGTCAATTATGTTATGGGCGGAGTCCCACTCATGGCGATCTGGTCGAATTGGGGGAAGCTGTAGGTATTATTGCGGGTCAATCAATTGGGGAGCCCGGGACTCAACTAACATTAAGAACTTTTCATACAGGTGGAGTATTCACGGGGGGCACTGCCGACCTTGTACGATCCCCCTCGAATGGAAAAATCCAATTCAATGAGGATTTGGTTCACCCCACACGTACCCGTCATGGGCAGCCTGCTTTCCTATGCTATATAGACTTGCATGTAACTATTCAGAGTCAGGCTATTCTACATAGTGTGAATATTCCGTCAAAAAGCTTGATTCTAGTGCAAAATGATCAATATGTAGAATCCGAACAAGTAATTGCGGAGATTCGTGCCGGAACATCCACTTTGCATTTTAAAGAAAAGGTACAAAAGCATATTTATTCCGAATCAGACGGGGAAATGCACTGGAGTACTGATGTTTACCATGCGCCCGAATATCAATATGGTAATCTTCGTCGATTACCAAAAACAAGCCATTTATGGATATTGTCAGTAAGTATGTGTGAATCTAGTATAGCATCTTTTTCGCTCCACAAGGATCAAGATCAAATGAATACTTATTCTTTTTCTGTTGACGGAAGATATATCTTTGACCTCTCAATGGTTAATGATCAAGTAAGCCATAGACTGTTGGATACTTTTGGTAAAAAAGATAGGGAAATTCTTGATTATTTGAGGCCAAATCGAATCGTGTCCAACAGTCATTGGAATTTTATCTATCCTTCTATTCTTCAAGATAATTCGGATTTGTTGGCGAAAAGGCGAAGAAATAGGTTCGTCATTCCATTACAATATCATCAAGAACAAGAAAAAGAGCTAATATTTTGTTTGGGGATTTCGATTGAAATACCCTTTATGGGTGTTTTACGTAGAAATACGATTTTTGCTTATTTTGACGATCCACGATACAGAAAGCATAAAAAGGGTTCTGGAATTGTTAAATTTAGATATAGGACCCTAGAGGAAGAATATCGGACCCGAGAGGAAGAGTATAAGACTCGAGAGGAAGACTCAGAGAACGGATATGAGAGCCCAGAGAACGAATATAGAACCCGAGAGGACAGATATGAAATCCTAGAAGACGAATATAGGACTCTAGAGAACGAATATGAAACCTTAGAAGCTGAATATGGGATCCTAGAGGACGAATATAGGACTCTAGAGAAAGACTCAGAAGAACAATACGGGAGCTCAGAGAACGAATATAACACCCGAGAGGACGAATATGGAACTCTAGAGGAAGACTCAGAAGAAGAATATGGGAGGCCTGAAGATGAATCAGAGAACGAATATGGGACTTTAGAAGAAGACTCAGAGGAAGACTCAGAGGAAGACTCAGAGGACGAATATGGGAGCCCAGAGGAAGATTCCATGTTAAAAAAAGAGGGTTTTATTGAGCATCGGGGAAGAAAAGAATTGAGTTTAAAATACCAAAAAGAAATAGAGCGGTTTTTTTTCATTCTTCAAGAACTGCATATCTTGCCGAGATCCTCATCGCTAAAGGTACTTGACAATAGTATTATAGGAGTGGATACACAACTCACAAAAAATACAAGAAGTCGACTAGGTGGATTGGTCCGAGTGAAGAGAAAAAAAAGCCATACGGAACTCCAAATTTTTTCCGGAGATATTCATTTTCTTGAAGAGGCGGATAAGATATTAGGTGGCAGTTTGATACCACCAGAAAGAGAAAAAAAAGATTTTAAAGAATCAAAAAAAAGGAAAAATTGGGTTTATGTTCAACGGAAAAAAATTCTCAAAAGCAAGGAAAAATATTTTGTTTCGGTTCGACCTGCAGTCGCATATGAAATAAACGAAGGGAGAAATTTCGCAAAACTTTTCCCGCAAGATCTCCTGCAAGAAGAGGATAATCTCCAACTTCGACTTGTCAATTTTATTTCTCATGAAAATAGCAAGTTAACTCAAAGAATTTATCACACGAATAGTCAATTCGTTCGAACTTGCTTAGTTGTGAATTGGAAACAAGAAGAAAAAGAGGGGGCTCGTGCTTCCCTTGTTGAGGTAAAAACAAATGATCTGATTCGCGAGTTCCTAAGAATTGAGTTAGTCAAGTCCACTATTTCGTATACACGAAGAAGGTATCATATGACAAGTGCAGGGCCCATTCCCAATAATAGTTTAGATCGGAACAATACCAATTCCAAGGGGAAGATTCAATCACTTAGCCAACATCAAGAAACTATTGGCACCTTGTTGAATCGAAATAAAGAATACCCGTCTTTGATGATTTTGTCGGCATCCAACTCTTCGCGAATTGGTTTATTCAAGAATTCGAAATATCCCAATGCGGCAAAAGAATCGAATCCTAGAATTCCTATTCGAGATATTTTTGGGCTCTTAGGCGTTATTGTACCTAGTATATCCAATTTTTCTTCATCTTACTATTTATTAACGCATAATCAGATCTTGTTAAAAAAATACTTGTTCCTTCACAATTTGAAACAAATCTTCCAAGTACTTCAAGGACTTAAATACTCTTTAATAGATGAAAATAAAAGGATTTCCAATTTCGACAGTAACATCGTGTTGGATCCATTCTATTTGAATTGGCACTTTCTCCATCATAACTCCCGGGAAGAGACTTTGGGAATAATTCGCCTTGGACAATTTATTTGCGAAAATGTATGTCTATTTAAATCGCACATAAAAAAATCTGGTCAAATTTTCATTGTTAATATGGACTCTTTTGTTATAAGAGCAGCTAAACCTTATTTGGCCACTATAGGAGCAACTGTTCATGGTCATTATGGAAAAACACTTTACAAAGGAGATAGGTTAGTTACCTTTATATATGAAAAATCGAGATCTAGTGATATAACGCAGGGTCTTCCAAAAGTAGAACAAATCTTCGAAGCGCGTTCAATTGATTCACTATCCCCGAATCTCGAAAGGAGAATTGAGGATTGGAATGACCGTATACCAAGAATTCTTGGGGTTCCCTGGGGATTCTTGATTGGAGCTGAGCTAACCATAGCTCAAAGTCGTATCTCTTTGGTTAATAAGATCCAAAAGGTTTATAGATCCCAAGGGGTACAGATCCATAATAGACATATAGAGATTATTATACGCCAAGTAACATCAAAAGTACGGGTTTCCGAAGATGGAATGTCTAATGTTTTTTTACCAGGGGAATTAATAGGACTATTGCGAGCAGAACGAGTAGGGCGGGCTTTGGATGAATCGATCTATTATCGGGCAATCTTATTAGGAATAACAAGGGCTTCCCTGAATACCCAAAGTTTCATATCTGAAGCAAGTTTTCAAGAAACTGCTCGAGTTTTAGCAAAAGCTGCCCTACGAGGTCGTATTGATTGGTTGAAAGGCCTGAAAGAAAACGTAGTTCTGGGGGGGATTATACCTGTTGGTACCGGATTCCAAAAATTTGTGCATGGTTCCCCACAAGACAAGAATCTTTATTTCGAAATTCAAAAAAAAAATCTATTCGCATCGGAAATGAGAGATATTTTGTTTCTCCATACAGAATTAGTTTCTTCTGATTCTAATGTAACAAACAATTTCTCTGAGACATCAGAACCCCGATTTACCCCCATTTATACGATTTAAGAATACATAGCCTTATTTTTTTTAGTTTAATTTAAACTAGACTTTTGACCTTAGAATGCTAATAGGTCTGATTTTCGATTTTGTATTTTAACTGTATTTTAATATTTTAATTTTAATAAGTAAAAGAAGTCAGTGTAGAAGGTTCCATCGAAACAATTATTATTTATTTCAAGCTATTTCGGCTCTTTCTTAATCTTCAAAAAGAAATCAATTCCGTAACGGTAAGACAAAAAAAGGAAGTGTGGAAAAAATGACAAGAAGATATTGGAATATCAATTTGAAAGAGATGATAGAAGCGGGAGTTCATTTTGGTCATGGTATTAAGAAATGGAATCCTAAAATGGCACCTTACATCTCGGCAAAGCGGAAAGGTACTCATATTACAAATCTCGCTAGAACGGCTCGTTTTTTATCAGAAGCTTGTGATTTAGTTTTTGATGCAGCAAGTCAGGGAAAAAGCTTCTTAATTATTGGTACCAAAAAAAGAGCAGCGGATTTAGTAGCATCAGCTGCAATAAGGTCTCGTTGTCATTATGTTAATAAAAAGTGGTTCAGTGGTATGTTAACGAATTGGTCGATTACCAAAACTAGACTTTCTCAATTTAGAGACTTAAGAGCAGAAGAAAAGACGGGAAAATTCCACCATCTCCCAAAAAGAGATGTGGCAATCTTAAAGAGAAAATTATCTACCTTGCAAAGATATCTCGGCGGGATCAAATATATGACGAGGTTGCCTGACATTGTGATCGTCCTTGATCAGCAAAAAGAGTATATAGCTCTTCGGGAATGTGACATTTTGGGGATTCCTACTATTTCTTTAGTCGATACAAATTGTGACCCAGATCTCGCGAATATATCGATTCCTGCCAACGATGACACTATGACTTCAATTCGATTGATTCTTAACAAATTAGTATTTGCAATTTGTGAAGGCCGTTCTCTCCATATAAGAAATCGTTGATTAAGATTAAGAAGAATAGTTAATTCTTGAGCAACTCCGTGGATTTATGGGATCAGTTACTATTCTTTTTTGTTTTGCATAGATAAAAGAAGAAATATTGATATATATTAGAGGGTATTGCTATATATTATGATCTAATATGATTTCTTGGTATCCCAAATATAAGATTAATACTTCAAGTTGCTGAGTTGAAAAAGAGATGGTTGAATCAAAAGAATTCCTTTTTTGAAGTTCCATTTTTATCAGAGGACAATATGAATATTACACCATGTTCCATTAAAACACTCAAGGGGTTATACGATATATCGGGTGTAGAAGTAGGCCAACACTTCTATTGGCAAATAGGAGGTTTCCAAATTCATGCTCAAGTACTCATCACTTCTTGGGTCGTAATTACTATCTTGCTAGGCTCAGTTATCATAGCTGTTCAGAATCCACAAACTATCCCGACCGACGGTCAAAATTTCTTCGAATATGTCCTTGAGTTTATTCGAGACTTGAGCAAAACTCAGATTGGAGAAGAATATGGTCCTTGGGTTCCCTTTATTGGAACTATGTTCCTTTTTATTTTTGTTTCGAATTGGTCGGGTGCTCTTTTACCTTGGAAAATTATAGAGTTACCCCATGGGGAATTAGCAGCGCCCACGAATGATATAAATACTACTGTTGCTTTAGCTTTACTCACATCAGCGGCATATTTTTATGCGGGTCTTAGCAAAAAAGGATTGAGTTATTTCGAGAAATATATTAAACCAACCCCAATCCTTTTACCAATTAACATCCTAGAAGATTTCACAAAACCATTATCGCTTAGTTTTCGACTTTTCGGAAATATATTGGCGGATGAGTTAGTCGTTGTTGTTCTTGTTTCTTTAGTCCCCTTAATAGTCCCCATACCGGTCATGTTTCTTGGATTATTTACAAGCGGTATTCAAGCTCTTATTTTTGCAACGTTAGCGGCAGCCTATATAGGTGAATCCATGGAAGGTCATCATTGAATTGACTAGTTTTCGAAATAGTCTTTTTTTAGCTTAGCCCAATTCATGCATGGTTCCAGATAATCCTTCTGGTTGGAAAACTAAATAGTTCGAAATGTATATGAATATACAACCTAGAGTTGTAGGAGAGAAAATAGACTAGACTTTATTACGGAATTGTTAAAGTATATATGCATTCAAGGGGGCGGAATCAGGTTAGATCTATATCCTTAATGTCTATAAGACTGCCATCTTTTATGCGGCTTTCTAAGGAATGATTTTTGAATCGGATTCAATAGAAAATGAGAAAATACGCAAACAAAATAGAACAAACACATGTATATGGGATTTTTTTTCTTCCTAAGTTAGATTCATTATCTAATCCGATATATAGAATTCCCTTCTATATGGAATTGGATTCCATATCCACTTCTATCCAGCATTTTGTTAGCAATTGTATATCTTGATTTGATTCCTATTGTTTGGGTTAGTTCGATTTCCATAAGGGTTCTTCCTGTATTTCGTCTTTTATTATGGATTAGATGAAGGGGAAAAAATGGGAACTCAAAGATATCGAAGAGTAAAAAAAAGGATGGAATGAAAAAGTGGTTGGTTGGAAAGAAAGAGAAATGGAATAATAAAAATCTTATGGATTTACACAAATGATTAGAAACTAAAAACAAGATCCCGAAGTAGTTCGGACGATTTAGATTATCATTTCAATTTGTACTTTTTAGTTACTTCTACCCAATAGAGTTTAGAAGTTATAAGTAATAATTTCTTGGTTGATTGTATCCTTAACCATTTGTTTTTTTTACACGAGGAACTCACCATGAATCCACTAATTGCTGCTGCTTCCGTTATTGCTGCTGGATTGGCCGTAGGGCTTGCTTCTATCGGGCCTGGAGTTGGTCAAGGTACTGCTGCAGGACAAGCTGTAGAAGGTATTGCGAGACAGCCAGAAGCAGAAGGGAAAATACGAGGTACTTTATTGCTTAGTCTAGCTTTTATGGAAGCTTTAACAATTTATGGACTGGTTGTGGCATTAGCCCTTTTATTTGCGAACCCTTTTGTTTAATCCTAAAAAAGAAAATGAGTCCTTTAGGTTAGATACTTTTTTCTTTTTTTAGTAAATAAATAGGTATTTGCTTCTATAATTCCAAGTATATTAATAATTTAATCCTATTTATTATATTATTCCGGGAATTCTTTATTTATCGGGACAGACAATACCCCGGGAACCCTAGGAAGGGCTGATTTGAGCATGATCAATTTAGAGGATATGCTTGCCCTCTTCCTTCCCGTCCTTAGTTTAGGACAGTAGAAAGTCTTTTTCCTTTTATTTTAGGAATTTTTGGAGCATTTCAACAAAGGAAATCTTTCACAGGTCAAACGACACCTAAGACTTAATCTAAAATAAATTATTAGATTGAATCCATTTGCATAAAAAAAAATTGCATTAAAAAAACTGATCAAAAAAGGGCGAGCGAAGCAAGTGTAAGTGATCGAAAAACTTTCTTCTTTATTCGTCCTATCTATAAGAGGAGAGCATATGAAAAATGTAACCTATTTTTTCGTTTTTTTAGCTCACTGGCCATTCGCGGGGAGTTTCGGGCTTAATACCGATATTTTAGCAACAAATCTAATAAATCTAACTATAGTGGTTGGTGTATTGATTTTTTTTGGAAAGGGAGTGTGTGCGAGTTGTTTATTTCAAGAATAGATTGGATCCATCCGGCTGCACTTTAGAATGTTTTTTATTTTAGGATAACTAAAAAAGGTGCACGATCTCAACGAATTACTTCTGAATAACTTCAGAAATCATATGGAAGAACCATAGCATTTCGCGACTAATTGGGAAATTTACTTTGATTCTCTATAGACCAATAATACGAGACCATTAACACGGTTAAAGCTAAACTGCTTGAAGTCCAGGCAAAAGGGGTACTCTTTCTACAACTATATTAGTATCGAAATGCTTTAAACGGGAAATAGCTAGTGTAGAATTTATCTGATATAGAACACTCATATCGATAAAATGGTTTGAACTATTTACTATACTAGAGGGGCGCCCTGCCCTTTTTTCAATGCCGAATCGACGACCTATGTATAAAAAAAAAGAAAAATTTTTTGGATTGGATTTGAAGAAAAAAAGGAATTCTATCAATTTGCATTTTCCTTTTATTTAGTTAGTTTTTCTTAATGAAATTGAAATTATTAACTAACAGAGCAAACACAAACAAAGAAACAACTTTGCTGACCATGATGATTTTTATCTAGTCGGAAGAGTCCTCTTAATATTTTTCTAGTTTTATATAAATTTTGGTATATTGAAATACAAACAGAAAAGAGGGGATAGAGGATAGGCTCATTACATTATATAAAAAAAAATATGGAAATAACCATACCATAATTAATACATAGCAAAAAAGAAAAAAAAAAGAGCGTGAGAGCCAAATGAATCGAAAGATTCTTGTTTGGTTCGGGAAGAGATCATAAAAGTTGTAAACTTAATAGCAAGATAATCCACTTTCATTAAAAGATTTATTAGATAATCGAAAACAGAGGATCCTAAGTACTATTCGAAATTCGGAAGAATTACGTAGAGGGACACTTGAACAACTCGAAAAAGCTCGGCTTCGATTAGAGAAAGTCGAACTAGAGGCAGATGAGTATCGAATGAATGGATACTCTGAGATAGAACGAGAAAAAGAAAATTTGATTAATGCCACTTCTACTAGTTTGGAACAATTAGAAAAGTCTAAAAACGAAACCCTTTATTTTGAAAAACAAAGGGCGATGAATCAGGTCCGGCAGCGAGTTTTCCAACAAGCCGTACAAGGAGCTCTAGGAACTCTGAATAGTTGTTTGAATACCGAGTTACATTTTCGTACGATTCGTGCTAATATTGGCATTCTCGGGGCCATAGAATGGAAGAAATAATTAAATTTATTAGGCCTTGAACTTCTACTTTCGTTTAGAATTTAGGCATTATTTTTCCCCTTGCTTCCGAAAAAAAAAGATTCAAGAAACACTAATGGCAACCCTTCGAGTCGACGAAATTAATAAAATTCTCCGCGAACGTATTGAACAATATAATAGGAAAGTAGGGATTGAGAATATCGGTCGCGTAGTTCAAGTGGGGGATGGGATTGCTCGTATTATAGGTCTTGGTGAAATAATGTCAGGTGAATTAGTTGAATTTGCAGAAGGGACTAGAGGTATTGCTCTGAATTTGGAATCAAAAAATGTTGGGATTGTATTAATGGGCGATGGGTTGATGATACAAGAGGGAAGTTTTGTAAAAGCAACAGGAAGAATTGCTCAGATACCCGTGAGCGAGGCTTACTTGGGTCGTGTTATAAATGCTCTCGCTAAACCTATTGATGGGAGAGGCGAAATTGCCTCTTCGGAATCTCGATTAATTGAATCTCCTGCTCCGGGTATAATTTCCAGGCGTTCCGTATATGAACCCCTTCAAACAGGGCT